GTCAATATTCTTGCGCTTATTGCTACTGCGCTGTTCATTTTAGTTCCTACTGCCTTTTTACTTATCATATACGTCAAAACAGTCAGCCAAAATGATTAATTTTAATGAAACTTGAATTATTCATTTTTATCAATGATTGAAGAAATGAAAAGGTTTAAAACTCTATTTAAGTCTTAAAGAATCAGAAGTATCTGAGATAGTATGGTAGAAAGAGCTATATATAGCTCTTTCTACCACACTATACAATTATACAATTGAGTATTGTAGAATATTTCATATTCATTCATATTCTTAGTACATAAAACATAAAGTTGTATTGTATACAGAAAGAAGCTTTCTCTTATATAGATAAATTGACAATAGATAAATAGATATCTATTCTATATCTAAATATATATTAGACGTACATCAAAACGAAATAGCACTCGAATTTTCGATTTTTTCTCTACACCCATTTGTATGCATTTCGATCAACCCAAAAGAATTGCAAGCCCAACTGCTTGAATTCCTGATTTTTTCTATCTCTTCTTATGCTTATGGATATGGATCCGGGGGCCCTTCGAAAGAATTAATGTAGGAAGAATCGTACGGGTATAATATACCATAATATACCATATAAATACCATATCATATCATATATTCTATAAATAGAATAAAATAGAATAATAAAAGAAAAATATTTAATAGAGGATTAAATAGAAGAATCTAATACTACTAATAAATAAAGAATATATAAAGAATATATAGATATAGATAAACTAAAATATAGATAAACTAAAGCAAGTCAAGTTTTTTTTTAAGCTTTCGCAAAACGATCACAATTGATACAAGTAGATTTTTCAGTAAAGTACTAAATTAGTAATATTCCTAGCTCTAAAGCCCACTCCTTCCCCATACTACAAGTGAAAGAGAAAATGTAAACACTACCATTAAAGCAGCCCAAGCGAGACTTACTATATCCATGTGAATGATGTCCCCTATTGAAGGAATTATTCCATTATTGATTCATAATCATAGTGGAATGAATGGTGCAGAGTCAAAATAGGATTCTTACTTACGGCTCTTTATGAAACAATTTCCTAAATCCACTCATAAAAATTTCCTAGATTTCTTATTCAATAGAATTCTATTGAAATAGAAAGAATTGAAAAAAAAAATAGAAAATATAAGATATAAGAAAAAAAAAAGAAGAGCCGTTCAACCATTCTGATTCAATTTATGAGCAGCACTCAGAGCCTCTAGTGAGTCTGGATACAAATAAGTTCTTTCCACAATTATTAAATGAATTTACCATCAGCCTATCCAATCTAATCTCATCGCAGACAGAGTTAGTAGACACTACCTCAATATTTCAATATTAAGTGAAGTTATAGTGTAAAATAATTAGGGAGTCTTTATAGTATTTTTTAGAATCCTTTCTTACCAAAATGGAGTGTCTCTTAGGAACCTTTGTATACCAAGATTTCCGACTTCTGACTTTATTCTTACTTTCATAGTTCTGATGCCCAGAATGATTCTCACTATTTCTTTTATTTGATTCAATTCAGAATAGCCCAAACCAATCATTAAGAAGATTGGGTTGCTTCAGATTTATTGGTACCTGTTTGAGCCACACTCAGAACCCAGATTTTGAGAAAAAAGATGACAGTCTTTTTTTTTTTATAGGCCCTACGGGTTCTCAAAATAAAGTATCGACAGACCTAGCCCTTGCCTATGCTTTTGCGGGACAAGGATTCGTCAAGTTCGATCAACAGGATTAAGAAATTCCAAGTCTTTTTTTGTTGATCAGGCGACACCCAGATTCGAACTGGGGATAAAGGATTTGCAGTCCCCCGCCTTACCACTTGGCCATGCCGCCAAATTCCATCCAAAATGGATAAAGAAATAAAGAAATTATATATTCTTATCTTTCTAGAATTTCTAGAATCCTATTTATTATTTCTTTATTATTATTCTATTTCTATTCCTCTCCTCATTTTGTTTTGATTTGAATTTTTTACTTTCTGAATTCCTTTTCTTTTTGGATCTTGAATCCCGTTGTACTTATCTTTTCTTTTTCCAAAAAAGAATTCCTTTTATTGGATCCTGTTTCTATTCTTTTCTTCGATTGATTTTATCTCAAAACACGCGTCGCTTAAAAACTTACCTTCTCTTTTCACTTTTCTCTAGATTTGATAGAAAAGTGAAAAGATTCCCGGCCCCGGTCACAGCACAGACTGTAAAATGCAGGGCAATTTAGAATAATTCACTCTTTATTTCATTAACTATTTACTTATTACTCTTTTACTCTTACTTACTTTTCTTACTTTGAATTAGCGAACAGCTCTTAATTTTGTATCTCCATTTGTATTATCTTAATGGATGCAAAATCCAATTGATTTACGACTAATCATTATCAATTCTAATTATAAGAAAATATATGTGTATATGTAAACCCCAGAACAGTGTAAAGTAAACTCCAGAACAGATATTTTTATACGTGGATACCGAGCCCGGGTCTATTTCTTATGCACATATCCTATCCCTATATAGGATCATCGTGCTTGAATATTTCATTGATTTTTTATTTTTTTGTACCCTGATCATAATATCATAATAAAAGAATTAGGTATAAATTGGATCAATTTAGATATCCGATAAAAGACTCCATCAGCCTAAGTGACAGAATTTTTCCCAGGAATGCTTTATCAATTTCCATTTCTTTCTATTTGTACCTGGCTCAAGCTCAAATTCGAATTTGCATCGAAAATGCCCTCCATTTCTCTGTCTTGCTTCCGTTCATATGTATGATATATATGGATGGAGTTGACTAAAATTTTATGTGATTCAGTAAACAGAATATCCATTCCATCATTGCTAGATCAATAGGTAGGGTTCGATGAATAGTGAGCCAAGCCAATAATGGGATTTTTTCAATAAAGAGGAAACTTCAGATTAAGATGCTCCAGAATGGAAATGAGGGAATGTCCACAATACCTGGATTTAGTCAGATACAATTTGAGGGATTTTGTAGGTTCATTAATCAGGGCTTGACGGAAGAATTTCATAAGTTTCAAAAAATTGAAGATAGAGATCAAGAAATTGAATTTCAATTATTTGTGGAAACATATCAATTGGTAGAGCCCTTGATAAAAGAAAGAGATGCTGTGTATGAATCACTCACATATTCTTCTGAATTATATGTACCCGCGGTCTTAATTTGGAAAACCGGTAGAAATATGCAAGAACAAACCGTTTTTCTTGGAAACATCCCTATAATGAATTCTTTTGGAACCTCTATAGTAAATGGAATATACCGAATTGTGATCAACCAAATATTGCAAAGTCCCGGTATTTACTACCGTTCAGAATTGGAACATAACGGAATTTCTGTCTATACCAGTACTATAATATCGGATTGGGGGGGAAGGTCGGAATTAGAAATTGATAGAAAGGCAAGGATATGGGCCCGTGTAAGTAGAAAACAAAAAATATCTATTCTAGTTCTATCATCAGCTATGGGTTCGAATATAAGAGAAATTCTAGATAATGTTTGTTACCCTGAGATTTTCTTGTCTTTCCCGAATGATAAAGAGAAAAAAAATATTGGGTCAAAAGAAAGTGCTATTTTGGAGTTTTATCAACAATTTGCCTGTGTAGGGGGGGATCCGGTATTTTCTGAGTCCTTATGCAAGGAATTACAAAAGAAATTTTTTCAACAAAGATGTGAATTAGGAAAGATTGGTCGACGAAATATGAACCGGAGACTGAATCTTGATATACCCCAAAACAATACTTTTTTGTTACCACGAGATCTATTGGCTGCTGTGGATCATTTGATTGGAATAAAATTGGGAATGGGTACACTTGACGATATGAATCACTTGAAAAATAAACGTATTCGTTCTGTAGCAGATCTATTACAGGATCAATTCGGATTGGCTCTTGTTCGTTTAGAAAATACGGTTCGAGGAACTATATGTGGAGCAATCAGGCATAAATTGATACCTACTCCTCAAAATTTGGTAACTTCAACTTCATTAACAACTACTTATGAATCGTTTTTTGGCCTACACCCTTTATCTCAAGTTTTGGATCGAACTAATCCGTTGACACAAATTGTTCATGGGCGAAAATGGAGTTATTTGGGTCCTGGAGGATTGACGGGGCGAACTGCTAGTTTTCGGATACGAGATATCCACCCGAGTCACTATGGACGTATTTGTCCTATTGACACGTCCGAAGGAATCAATGTTGGACTTATCGGATCATTAGCTATTCATGTGAAGGTTGGTTATTGGGGATCTATAGAGAGCCCGTTTTATAAATTATCTGAGAGATCAAAAGAGGCACAGATGGTTTATTTATCACCAAATAGAGATGAATATTATATGGTAGCAGCAGGAAATTCTTTGGCCTTGAATCGGGGTATTCAAGAACAACAGGTTGTTCCTGCTCGATATCGTCAAGAATTCCTGACTATTGCATGGGAAGAGATTCATCTTAGAAGCATTTTTCCCTTCCAATATTTTTCGATTGGAGCTTCCCTCATTCCTTTTATCGAGCATAATGATGCGAATCGAGCTTTAATGAGTTCTAATATGCAGCGTCAAGCAGTTCCCCTTTCTCGGTCCGAGAAGTGCATTGTTGGAACTGGGTTGGAAGGCCAAACGGCTCTAGATTCGGGGATTTCAGCTATAGCCGAACGCAAGGGAAAAATCATTTATACTGATACTCAAAAGATCATTTTCTCAAGTAATGGGGATACTCTAAGCATTCCATTAGTTATGTATCAACGTTCCAACAAAAATACTTGTATGCATCAAAAAACTCAGGTTAAGCGGGGTAAATACATTAAAAAGGGACAAATTCTAGCGGGTGGTGCGGCTACAGCTGGTGGGGAACTCGCTTTAGGAAAAAATGTATTAGTAGCTTATATGCCATGGGAAGGTTACAATTTTGAAGACGCAGTACTAATTAGCGAACGTCTGGTCTATGAAGATATTTATACTTCTTTTCACATCCGGAAATATGAAATTCAGACTCATTTAACAAGCCAAGGTCCTGAAAGAATCACTAAGGATATTCCGCATTTAGAGGCTCGTTTACTCCGAAATTTAGACAGAAATGGAATTGTGATGCTGGGATCTTGGATAGAAACAGGTGATATCTTAGTAGGTAAATTAACACCTCAGACAGCGAGCGAATCTTCATATGCCCCGGAGGATAGATTATTACGAGCTATACTTGGCATTCAGGTATCCACTTCAAAAGAAACTTCTCTAAGACTACCTATAGGGGGAAGGGGTCGAGTTATTGATGTGAGATGGATCCATAGAAAGGGGGTTTCCAATTCTAATCCAGAAAGGATTCGTGTATATATTTCACAGAAACGTGAAATTAAAGTAGGTGATAAAGTAGCTGGAAGGCATGGGAATAAGGGTATAATTTCTAAGATTTTGTCTAGACAAGATATGCCCTATTTGCAAGATGGAACGCCCGTTGATATGGTATTCAATCCATTAGGAGTCCCCTCACGAATGAATGTGGGACAGATATTTGAATGTTCGCTCGGGTTAGCGGGGGATCTGCTAAAGAAACATTATAGAATAGGGCCTTTTGATGAGAGATATGAGCAAGAGGCCTCAAGAAAACTAGTGTTTTCTGAATTATATGAAGCCAGTAAGCAAACAAAAAATCCATGGGTATTTGAACCCGAATATCCGGGAAAAAGCAGAATCTTTGATGGAAGAACAGGAGATCTTTTTGAACAACCTGTTCTAATAGGAAAGTCCTATATCCTAAAATTAATTCATCAAGTTGATGATAAAATCCATGGACGTTCCAGTGGGCATTACGCACTTGTTACACAACAACCCCTTAGAGGGAGGGCCAAACAAGGGGGACAAAGAGTAGGAGAAATGGAAGTTTGGGCTCTAGAGGGATTTGGTGTTGCTCATATTTTACAAGAGATGCTTACTTATAAATCTGATCATATTAGAGCTCGTCAAGAAGTACTTGGTGCTACGATTATTGGATCAACAGTACCTAATCCAGAGGGTGCTCCAGAATCTTTTCGATTGCTCGTTCGAGAACTACGATCTTTGGCCCTGGAACTGAATCATTTCCTTGTATCTGAAAAGAACTTCCAGATGAATAGGAAGGAAGCTTGATCTCAATGAATCAGAATTTCTATTCTATGATCGACCAGTATAAACATCAACAACTTCGAATTGGACCAGTTTCCCCTCAACAAATCAGGGCTTGGGCAAAAAAGATTCTACCCAATGGAGAGATAGTTGGAGAGGTGACAAAACCCTATACTTTTCATTATAAAACTAATAAACCGGAGAAAGATGGATTGTTTTGTGAAAGAATTTCTGGACCCATAAAAAGTGGGATTTGTGCTTGTGGAAATTACCGAGGGATTGGGGCTGAAAAAGAAGACCCGAAATATTGTGAAGAATGCGGGGTGGAATTTGTTGATTCTCGGATACGAAGGTACCAAATGGGATACATCAAACTGACATGTCCAGTGACTCATGTGTGGTATTTGAAACGTCTTCCTAGTTATATTGCGAATCTTTTAGATAAGCCCCTTAGGGAATTAGAGGGCCTAGTATATTGCGATGTGTGATTTGATCGAAATTTTCATTTGACAGATTTGGACTGAGAAACTGTCATCCCATTTAATCTGATTGGGATGCCCCCGGCTCTGACATGTATCTTGGGAGGAGGAACATGAAGCTCAGAATTATGGGTGCATTCAAGACTTAAAAATGGAAGAAAAGGGGAATTGATCCATGGTCGATTCCGTAACAGATAATATAGGAATAGTTAGTTATACCTCGTGAAAAAAAAGACTTTTTGTGGAATTAGACATTCCATTTCTTTGAGAAAGAAAATCTCAAGCGCAAGTGAATATGGCATGGTTACGGGAGCTTATCTATCGCATATATGCTTCAAGGGATATCATGGCACATAACCATCGAGGTGAGTAGAGACCTAAAAAAGATCGAATGGAACAATACAATATATAGACAAAGAAATCCTTTACGAGTCCCACAATATTCCTTTCAGGGGATTCATCATTTGAGGGGAAGTAGACTACTCAATAACTTCACATTTCCTTTTTTTCGTAAACAACATAAAAGAAAGGAAAAAGGGTTAGAGTGAAAATAACAAAAAAAAAGATAAGAATGAATCAATGAAAGGCTGGTCCTTACTGGGAACTTGAGTAAAGAGTAGCTTTTTGTAGGGTTTTCTCGAACAAAGTTTAAAAAGAAGAAGAACCCCTTTCTTTATTTGGTGTAACTACTTGAGCCGGATGAGAGGAAACCTTCACGTCCGATTGTGAGGGGGGGAATCCAATACTATAGGAACCTATCTCAATTTTTCTTTTGCTAGGTCCATAGCTAAAAAACCTACTTTCTTACGATTACGAGGTTCATTCGAATATGAAATCCAATCCTGGAAATACAGCATCCCACTCTTTTTTACTACTCAAGGTTTTGAGAAATT